TATGTACCTGCGGATGATTTGACCGACCCTGCTCCTGCCACGACATTTGCACATTTAGATGCTACTACCGTATTATCAAGAGGATTAGCTGCCAAAGGTATTTATCCAGCAGTAGATCCCTTGGATTCAACGTCAACTATGTTACAACCTCGGATCGTTGGCGAGGAACATTATGAAACTGCGCAAAGGGTTAAGCAAACTTCACAACGTTACAAAGAACTTCAGGACATTATAGCTATCCTTGGGTTGGACGAATTATCCGAAGAAGATCGTTTAACTGTAGCAAGAGCACGCAAGATTGAGCGTTTCTTATCACAACCCTTCTTTGTGGCAGAAGTCTTTACTGGTTCTCCGGGGAAATATGTTGGTCTCGCAGAAACAATTCGGGGGTTTCAATTCATCCTTTCCGGAGAATTAGACGGTCTTCCCGAGCAGTCCTTTTATTTGGTGGGTAACATCGATGAAGCTACCGCGAAAGCTATGAACTTAGAAGAGGAGAGCAAATTGAAGAAATGACCTTAAATCTTTGTGTACTGACTCCTAATCGAATGATTTGGGATTCCAAAGTGAAAGAGATTATTTTATCTACTAATAGTGGACAAATTGGGATATTACCAAACCATGCCCCCATTGCCACGGCTGTAGATATAGGTCTTTTGAGAATACGGCTAAACGACCGATGGTTAACGGTGGCTCTTATGGGCGGTTTCGCTAGAATAAGTAATAATGAGATCACCATTTTAGGAAATGGTGCGGAAATTAGTACTGACATTGATCCACAAGAAGCTCAACAAACTCTTGAAATAGCTGAAGCTAACTTGAGTAGAGCTGAGGGTAAGAGACAAGCAATTGAGGCAAATCTAGCTCTCAGACGAGCTAGGACACGAGTAGAAGCTGTCAAAGTGATTTCCTATTAGCAGTCAATACATTCAATCAAAATCAAAAGAGTTTTTTATTATACACTACACACTACATCTTGATTCCACAAATTGAACACAATGAAGTCTAATTTGATTAATCTGATGATAGAACGAAAAAAAGAGGATGGGTAGAAAAACTTATTAGATACCATGGAATCCGGTATCTAATAAGTTCTACCTACTATTGGATTTGAACCAATGACTCCCGCCGTATGAAAGCAATACTCTAACCACTGGGTTAAGTAGGTCATTTATCACCACAAAAAGGGTCTCCATCACTTCGATGGATTATAGGTAAAATATGTTTTCTAAGCAATATCAATCTTTTACCAGTAAACATAAATGGATCAGAGAGTTATCATGTGGAATTATGCGATACCCTTCTTGACAAGAAATTGTCTCTATGTTAAAATGGTTATGACAAGGGCTATAGCTCAGTTAGGTAGAGCACCTCGTTTACACGTGCGCCAATGTTTTTCAAGGAAGCCCATTATGCAATGACCATAATTGATCTTTTTGAGAAGTCGATGTCTTACTCCGTAGATTCGAGAGAACAAGAGAAAAATAGCCTGACAAATTTGGTTTGATCCGGTTCAGGTGCGAATTCCGGTGCCAAATCAAATAGAACCTACCCTTGTAAGGTAAATGCTCAGTCCATTCAATGCCAGGCATAATGAGTATAAGGATCTCAAAAGAACCTCTTTTCGTCCTATGAGCTTTGAGGTGTATGAAGTCTCATATTTTACTCTTGCAGCGGAGCGATAGAGACTGCATTTCACTTAGGTTGATATAGGCCAAAGGCAGACCTAAATAAAGGTCACCCTTCTTTGAAAAACTTTGGTATTGCTCCTAGATCAGGATACAAATAATGAATCAGAGCACATGGAGCCATCTCATTATCTTCTTATCTTCCTCTAAAGAAAAAATATGGTGGACTAACTGATCTTTACATCAGTTGATGAAAGAGCCCAATGCAACAAAATGCATGTTGGGTCTTTGAAACAGTTCGAATCATTTCGATAATAATCAGTTTTCTCTGTTTTACCGAGAAGGTCTACGGTTCGAGTCCGTATAGCCCTAATACATTCCATTTTTATTTAGTCAAGAAAATAAACACAATAATTCATTCCAACGGACTCAATTGGTATTTGTCAAATCTCGGATCAAATACCCATCTCTCTTCATCCACTTTCATTAATGAATTACATATGATATTTTTCCTCTTTTCCTGTCCATGATAAAAGAGTTAACACTCTTTTTTGCTTTGCCAATCCCGGTCAATTTATGAAAGAATCCTGTCTCAAGACTTCAACCTGACCCAACCCAATCCTAAGTCGCATGGATCTAGGACCTATTCTTTTATTGATCTTAAGTCTTTGTAGAAGTCCTCTGACTAAGTAGAAGTCCTCTGACTAATCATTTTTTGGCGGAACAACAAACCTAAGAGATTCTTTCAATTTGTTTCAAAGATAATGTAGGGATAATTCATTCTTACTAAATACATCAATGTTCCTTCTTCTATATTCTTATATTCTAAATTCTAAGATAAGAGTTGAGTGGGTTTAGGAATCTTGTTTATTTACATATCATATAAATAATAGACTAGATTTCTTATTTCTTTTTCTTCTTTTTTTTCATTGAATTGAAAATTCAATTTGTAATTCTTTATTATTGAATTTCTTGAATTTCTTCATTTACTATAAGATAAGAGATTCTTTACTTTCACTTTCTATTTCTAACTATTCTATTTCTAAGATATAAGATCAATATGAAATAGAAAAAAGAGAAGTAAGATAAGTCTTTACTTTAATAAGCATGAGCTAATTCATAGATCTTTAGGCTTTGATTGCCGAGGAATAGAGACTTTACAAATAAAAACCGAGGATTGGGATTCCATTGCTGTCATTTCATATGTATATGGTTACAATTATTTACGCTCCCAGTGTGCCTATGATGTAGCGCCAGGCGGATTTTTAGCTAGTGTGTATCACCTTACGAAAATACGTTATGGTATAGATAAACCAGAAGAGGTATGCATAAAAGTATTTGCTCCCAGGAGTAATCCTCAAACCCCGTCAGTTTTCTGGATTTGGAGAAGTGCTGATTTTCAGGAACGGGAATCTTATGATATGTTGGGAATTTCTTATGAGAATCATCCTCGCCTTAAACGTATCTTGATGCCTGAAAGTTGGATAGGCTGGCCCTTACGTAAAGATTATATTACGCCCAATTTCTATGAGATTCAAGATGCTCATTGATTGATAAAAAACCACTTTTTTACTTATACGACACGATTCCAGATTTCATTTCAATTTCAATCAATGAGCATCTTGGCATTCCCCTTTTAGATGAAAAAGAGTAACTGGACTTTCATTCGTATTGTGGAGGGAGGGGCTAAAATAAAAAAAGAAAAAGAGGCTCTCATTGCTATTCTCCAATTGGGAAGATATCATATAATATACATTTCGTATGAGCAGAAAAAATAGGATGACTCAAAAGAATTCTGCACCATGAACTTTGTACCGCGCACATCACTTAGTGGGGACCTCAGAAAGTAACTTGAGCAAGAGTGACAAAAGAAATATGAAATTTGAAAGAAAAGACAGAAGAGACGAAATGAAGAAATGCAAAATGATAAGAATCGGAGTTTCTTTGTACTGTGTCTGAAATACATTCTTTCTATTCCTATCCTTCCACTCTTTGATTGAATCCTTTTAGCTAATTCTTTTTAGCTATTAGATTTGAGATATATACGAAAATTTCACATACTTTTGGAATAAGAAAAGTATGAACAGAGAGGAAAAAAATACAAATGAAAAAGAAAGTAAAGAATATCTATCCCGATCCGTCTCAATGAATTAATTTCATTTGTATGAGGTATGAATATCTATCCGATACATTATTCACGTGTCAGGAACCAGATTTGAACTGGTGACACGAGGATTTTCAGTCCTCTGCTCTACCAACTGAGCTATCCCGACCATTTCCCGTGCATCATCCTAGCAGAGTACTTATATCTATGTCAATGAAAAAGAAACTAAAAAATAAAATCTTAACAAATTGGACCTAGCCCCTTAATTTCTTAGATCTTCCAAAAGAAGACTCTTTTTGTAAATGTAAGGAAAAATATATGGACTATGAATGATTCAATAACGGAGATTCCTTGAACATATATGTTCATATCGTACTATACAAAACAAATGAGATTGGATTGGAAGAAGATACGAGTATTTCTATTCGAATCCATTTGTGAAAGAACAGAGTGAGTGAAATGAGAAAGATATTTCATTTTGTTTAAACTGAGCCACTGACTGAGCCACTGATGAAAAAAAAAGAAAGAGGATGAGGATAAATAAAGAGCGAGGAAGTAAAATGGGCTTTTTATTGGGGATAGAGGGACTTGAACCCTCACGATTTAAAAATTCGACGGATTTTCCTATTACTATAAATTTCATTGTTGTCGGTATTGACATGTAAAATGGGACTCTCTCTTTATTCTCGTCCGATTAATCTTCAAAAGATCTATCAAACTCTGGAATGAATCATTTTATCACTGAATATTCGAATTGGATTCTTTTTTCAACTTCAATTGGAATTGATTCACAATAACTCTTCAATTTTTCATAGATTTTTTGATCTCTATGATTCTAATTAATAGAGGGTTTCTATAGGTCCTTATCTCATAATATTACTCATATTATTACTCATATTAAGAGTAATATAAATAAGAAAGAAATAAAGGATATAGAAATATTATTCTATTATTAGATTCTATAATAATTAGAATAATAGAATGAAGAAATATATAGATTCTGAATCTAATTCTTAATTCTTAAGATAATAGAATATATATATATAATAGAATATATATTCTATATAGAATATTTCTATTTTCATATATAGAGATACAGAATAGAATTCAATATAAGATTTGGGTTGTGATTAATCGTTTGCTATGTCAGTATGTATACGTACGTATTAGGCGCATATAAGGTTATCCTTTCTGTCATTTCGATAGAAGGTTTTTAGCTACTAACGTAACGTAGTCAATTTCATTCGTTAGAACAACTTCCATTGAGTCTCTGCACCTATCCCTTTTTATTCTCATTTTCCATCATTTTTTCTCTCAAAAAAAAAAAAGATTTGGCTCAGGATTGCCCATTTTTAGTTCCAGGGTTTCTCTGAATTTGGAAGTTACCACTTAGTAGGTTTCCATACCAAGGCTCAATCCAATCAAGTCCGTAGCGTCTACCAATTTCGCCATATCCCCCTTTCCTTTGAGACAAGAATCCAGTTGTAATTCCATCCACCTCTTTCATTTATCTTGGCACTATTGAATTCATTAGGTAATGATTTCTATATCGAAAAAGTGTATGCTGCTATTTTATTTTTTTGCCCACCCTCTATTCTATCATTTCATCTGAACCCTATTCTATTTGTTTCAATACGAAATGATTCTATCATTGATGTATCCGCAATTCAATACGGATATATATATCCCACATATATATATATGCCTTTACTCCTCCTTCCTTTTTACAGTAAGACTTGGTATAGTGTAACGGTCGATATTCATTCTTTTTTTTTTCATTTCGAATTCTAATTTGATTGATATATTGATATTTTCTTTTCATCTATATATATATATATATATATATATATATATATATATATATATATATATAATATAAATATGTATTATATGAATATGGAATTGAATTTCTATTTAGATATCTAATTTATCTAGATCTAAATAGTTTTCTATTCTATTTTAGAAATAGAATAAATAGAATAGAAAATATATAACTAATAACTAAGAAATAGAAGAAATTGAAAGAAGCAATAAATGAAAGAAAAAAAGAAGAAGAATCACTAGGTAATAACTAAGATCCGATAGTTTCCTGTATTCCTATACACTATTGCTCTTATATCCGCCCGCTTAGCTCAGAGGTTAGAGCATCGCATTTGTAATGCGATGGTCATCGGTTCGATTCCGATAGCCGGCTCTTTTTCTTTATCGATTTTTTTCCATGATTGAAAATATCTACTCTCGCTTTCTCTAAATGTCGGGTCACCAATCTATTATGTCATGGTAACTTGCAGCTATAGCTATGAATAAAAAAGTTGACTAGAAAAATTAGATCTCTACATAAGAAATTGGAAAACGTAATCTTCGCTTGAATTTCCTATATATACAAAAAATCCGAATATTGATAAGATTTATTTGATTCTGTTTTGTAGGACTTTAGTAAATTTAGTTTTGCTTTGCTAATCCTTTAGTTCAGTCTGAATTTATATCTTTTTGTCAAAGAAAAGTGAATCAAAAAGGAGCCTTTATATGTCTCGTTACCGAGGACCTCGTTTCAAAAAAATACGCCGGCTGGGGGCTTTACCGGGACTAACTAGTAAAAGACCCAGATCCAGAAGTGATCTTCAAACCCAATTGCGCTCTGGAAAAAGATCACAATATCGTATTCGTTTAGAAGAGAAACAGAAATTGCGTTTTCATTATGGTCTGACAGAGCGACAATTACTTAACTATGTGCATATTGCTGGAAAAGCCAAAGGGTCAACGGGCCAGGTTTTACTACAACTACTCGAGATGCGTTTGGATAACATCCTTTTTCGATTAGGTATGGCTTCGACCATTCCTGGAGCTAGACAATTAGTTAACCATAGACACATTTTAGTTAATGGTCGTATAGTGGATATACCAAGTTATCGTTGCAAACCCCGAGATATTATTACTACGAAGGATAAAGAAAGATCGAAAGCTCTTATTCAAAATTCTCTTGTTTCATCCCCCCACGGGGAATTGCCAAACCATTTGACTATTGACTCCTTACAATATAAAGGATTTGTAAATCAAATAATAGATAGTAAATGGATCGGTCTGAAAATAAATGAGTTGTTGGTCGTAGAATATTATTCCCGTCAGACTTGATTCTAACGAAAAGAAAAAAGCAAGGTTCATACCAATTTTGACTCCTTTCGCTGAAGTAAATAGAGTACCCTGTGCCCTGTCTCATTCACGTATCAAAAAAGGATCGGCAATAGGATTCTTTTTCTTTTTTTCTTATTTTAAATATCAATACGATATTTCTATTTATATTTTACCTATCACAGGGATGAATTAGGGCTAGAGAATCTCTATTAAATAAGGAAATGTAAATAAAGGTCTTACCGTTAGAATAATGATATCAATTCTTATTTGATTTGATACATTGTAGTCGGTAACGTTGATGAATGAAAAGAAACGGAGAGAGAGGGATTCGAACCCTCGGTAAACAAAAGTCTACATAGCAGTTCCAATGCTACGCCTTGAACCACTCGGCCATCTCTCCTACAGAATGTTATTCTTGACCAAAACCCGAATGAATAGCGAGTCCTTCATCTTAATTGTAGTACATGTATAACCGCCCGATGGTTCTATAATAAGAAATTTCTTTTCCAATTTCATATTTATCAACAACAACTTCTTTCATCAGCTAACCCATGGAATTCATGAATCATCCGATGAATCTTTCTATTTCAATTGTATGGTGTGTCACATACACGTTATGCAAACAAAAAGGATGTTTATTTGAATTTGATTTTATCATGGAATGATTATTCCATTCTTTTTTGGATCATAACCAAATCAAAACTTCTCGAGTTATCAAAATCCATAGGAAACTTGGTTATTCAACTTAGATGAAATAGTAATAGTCATTGGTATACTACGAAACTGGAATGAAATCTAATCTGATTCAAATATTTCATTTCATCTTTGTCCAAAAGGGGGACACCGCCTTTTTTCCAATTAGTCTGTTTTTATGTTATTTTGTACTGTACAATTCCTTTTTTTGTGGGATCATTTTCCCCGAAGGGGGATGAGAAGAATTATAGAATGAATTGCTAATTATGCCTAGATCTCGAATAAATGGAAATTTTATTGATAAGACCTCTTCGATTGTAGCCAATATCTTATTACGAATAATTCCGACAACTTCCGGAGAAAAAAAGGCATTTACCTATTACAGAGATGGTGCGATTTGATTTTTTCTTGTTTTTTTTACCCCTCAGTTTTACGAGAAAAAGAACGTAATTAGGAATAGAAAAAAACAAATTAGTAAAAGAAACCTACGCTTGGTGAAGGTGAAGTTTAGAGATAGATCAATTCCTTCTGTCGTGTATCCTCGATTGATGCAGCCTTAGATGCTTCAATTATCGATTTTAGTATTGAGCGAAAGGTTACATCTATAGGTTCTGTATTGGAGGTCAATACTACTTCATTTAGTACCAATAGGTGGCATCGGGGAAAAAGCACTACACCTAGGAATCAACAACACAAAAACTTTGTTATAAAGAACCCTTTTCCTTATTGGTATCGGGACTAAAAAGAATGGTTAGGAAAACAAAGATCCATCTCATTCGTACTTTTGGTACCCGTATAACCATCAAAGACCGTTGAAGTGACTAATTCCTGGAAATCGTAAGCGTTGAGTACAAAGGAATCTTTGGAGTTACCATTTTTATCTAGCACTAATAGGATTGGTGTTAATAAAAAACCTCTTGTGGGAAGGCTGGCTAGAAATTTCTTGTAAAAATACCAGCTCCTGTCAGTTCATAATGAGAATAGTGAAATTTTGATTACATGAATTATTCCTCTTAGTACTATGCACAGAAGGGAGGAGCCGTATGAGATGAAAATCTCACGTACGGTTCTGGAACGGAGATTCTTTTACTAGAATGAACGACCGTAACGGATGTCGGCTCAATCCGAAGGAAATTATGCAGAAGCTTTACAGAATTATTATGAAGCTACGCGACCAGAAATTGATCCCTATGATCGAAGTTATATACTCTATAACATAGGTCTTATACACACAAGCAACGGAGAGCATACAAAAGCTTTGGAATATTATTTCCGGGCACTAGAACGAAATCCATTTTTACCACAAGCTTTTAATAATATGGCCGTGATCTGTCATTACGTGCGACTATCTTCACTATAGAAAGAAAAAAAAAGATTTAATCGTCTAGTAAATACTAGAAAAAAGATAGGCTTTCTACATATGAATCGTCCAAAGTAACGATTTTTATCAGCTGTAGCAAGGAAAAAGACTTCGCGAGAACCAAAAAAATCGGAAGAAATAGGTATGGCCTATATACTATACTCTATGGATAAAGAGTCGAATTGATAGAGAAAGCACCGTAAAGATCCATTAGTAAGCTATAATTTGGTAAATACAGTTCAGAACTGCTTACTTATGTCATGATATGAAAAGTGAGAAATCAACTTATGTAATAGAGTCGATCTACTAAAGTATTGAGCAGCGGTGTAGCATCAGATCCCAAAGATAGTAAGTTCTTTTTTCTTAACGGAGGAAAGTCTTTTTCAAAGATTCTATATAAATAGAAATCTCATATACCATATATGAAATACGAAACCGAGATAGTTACCTTTCAGAAAATTCTAACGATATCGGGGGATATCTATGCTTCATTCTTCTGAAGGTGGGAGAAAAGAGAAAACTAATCATTGATCCAAATTAGATTTGGAAACTTATGCAATAAACATCTTCTGGTTAACCCAAGAAAAAATAGAATAGTTAGCATAGGATAGATTAAGAGAAGATGGGACGCAAAAAGAATCGATTGCTGAGCCGTATGAGGTAGGAAACTCTCAAGTACGGTTCTAAGGGAGGGAATTTACTAACCTATTCCGACCGGGGAGAACAGGCCGTTATACAAGGCGATTCGGAAATTGCGGAGGCTTGGTTCGATCAAGCTGCTGAGTATTGGAAACAAGCTATAGCGCTTACTCCAGGGAATTATATTGAAGCACATAATTGGTTAAAAATAACGAGGCGTTTTGAATAAGACCATTCTCTTTTTTTTTTGTGGATCCAGCAATCAAATTCAATAAATCGTTCCTATGAGAAGATCTAATCAAGAATTTTATTATATCCCCCTTCTTTCTAGATTTCTAAAATCATTTGATTTTGTACATTTTCTACGGTATCTCATAAGGATAAATACTACAGATACCCTATAGCATAGAACTAATAAAGCTATTTCGATGAATCTTATGAAGT